GTCTTTGTAGCTTACAAAAAGCATGACACTGAAGATGTCAAGACGGCCGTTGCACACACGCCCAAAGACAAAAGACTTAGTCCTAACCTTACTGTTAGTTTTTGCTAGGTATATACATGCAAGTATCCGCGCCCCAGTGTAGATGCCCTGGACACCCACTAAGGGTAGATAGGAGCGGGCATCAGGCTCACACCCACCGTAGCCCAAGACGCCTTGCAATTGCCACACCCCCACGGGTATTCAGCAGTAGTTAATATTAAGCAATGAGTGTAAACTTGACTTAGCCATAGCAAATCTAGGGTTGGTAAATCCTGTGCCAGCCACCGCGGTCATACAGGAGACCCAAATTAACTTTATAACGGCGTAAAGAGTGGTCACATGTTATCCAAGTAGCTAAGATTAAAAGGCAACTGAGCCGTCACAAGCCCAAGATGCTAGTAAGGCCTCCACGTCAAAGAAGATCTTAGAACAACGATTAATTGAACTCCACGAAAGCCAGGGCCCAAACTGGGATTAGATACCCCACTATGCCTGGCCCTAAATCTTGATGCTTTAACCCTACTCAAGCATCCGCCCGAGAACTACGAGCACTAACGCTTAAAACTCTAAGGACTTGGCGGTGCCCCAAACCCACCTAGAGGAGCCTGTTCTGTAATCGATGATCCACGTTATACCTGACCATTCCTTGCCAAAATTCAGCCTACATACCGCCGTCGCCAGCCCACCTCCCCTGAAAGCCCAACAGTGGACGCAACAGCCCTAACCACGCTAATAAGACAGGTCAAGGTATAGCCCATGGAATGGAAGCAATGGGCTACATTTTCTAGACTAGAACACAACGGCAAAGGGACTTGAAACTGTCCCTGGAAGGCGGATTTAGCAGTAAAGTGGGACAATCGAGCCCTCTTTAAGCCGGCCCTGGGGCACGTACACACCGCCCGTCACCCTCCTCGCAGGCGCCCCCCCCCCCCCCATAAATTAATAAGCCATTCAGCCAAAGATGAGGTAAGTCGTAACAAGGTAAGTGTACCGGAAGGTGTACTTAGAATACCAAGACGTAGCTTAAACAAAAGCATTCAGCTTACACCTGAAAAATATCTGCTAATACCAGATCGTCTTGATGCCAAACTCTAGCCCAATCAACATGACCTGGAATAACAAAGCTACTCCCCCACACCAAACCAAAGCATTTACTAGTCCTAGTATAGGCGATAGAAAAGACACCATTGGAGCGATAGAGATCACGTACCGTAAGGGAAAGATGAAATAATAATGAAAACTAAGCTAAAAACAGCAAAGATCAGCCCTTGTACCTTTTGCATCATGGTCTAGCAAGAAAAACCAAGCAAAACGAATTTAAGTTTGCCACCCCGAAACCCAAGCGAGCTACTTACGAGCAGCTGTTAGAGCGAACCCGTCTCTGTGGCAAAAGAGTGGGATGACTTGTTAGTAGAGGTGAAAAGCCAACCGAGCTGGGTGATAGCTGGTTGCCTGTGAAACGAATCTAAGTTCACTCTTAATTCTTCTCCAAGGAACCAACGAACCCTAATGAAGCGAATTAAGGGCTATTTAAAGGAGGTACAGCTCCTTTAAAAAAGAATACAATCTCTACGAGCGGATAAATAACAACATACGAACTTACTGTGGGCCCTTAAGCAGCCATCAACAAAGAGTGCGTTAAAGCTCCGTACCCAAAAATATAAAAACCCTATGACTCCCTCCCCATTAACAGGCCAACCTATATACAAATAGGAGAATTAATGCTAGAATGAGTAACCAGGGTCCTCCCTCTACGACGCAAGCTTACATCCATACATTATTAACAAACCACCAATATACAACAAATCAAACAAGCAGAGTATTAAGCATCTTGTTAACCCGACAGAGGAGCGTCCATTAAGAAAGATTAAAACCTGTAAAAGGAACTAGGCAAACCCGTCAAGGCCCGACTGTTTACCAAAAACATAGCCTTCAGCAAACCAACAAACAAGTATTGAAGGTGATGCCTGCCCGGTGACTCACGTTTAACGGCCGCGGTATCCTAACCGTGCAAAGGTAGCGCAATCAATTGTCCCATAAATCGAGACTTGTATGAATGGCTAAACGAGGTCTTAACTGTCTCTTACAGGCAATCGGTGAAATTGATCTCCCTGTACAAAAGCAGGGATAAACCCATAAGACGAGAAGACCCTGTGGAACTTCAAAACCAACGGCCACCTTATATCACATACACACCCACCGGGTTCACTGATACATAAGAGATTGGTACGTGTTTTTCGGTTGGGGCGACCTTGGAGTAAAACAAAGCCTCCAAAAATTGGACCACAACTCTAGACCAAGAGCAACCCCTCAACGTGCTAACAGCATCCAGACCCAATACAATTGATCAATGGACCAAGCTACCCCAGGGATAACAGCGCAATCTCCCCCGAGAGTCCATATCGACAGGGAGGTTTACGACCTCGATGTTGGATCAGGACATCCTAGTGGTGCAGCCGCTACTAAGGGTTCGTTTGTTCAACGATTAACAGTCCTACGTGATCTGAGTTCAGACCGGAGCAATCCAGGTCGGTTTCCATCTATGATGAACTCTTCCCAGTACGAAAGGACAGGAAAAGTGAGGCCAATACCACAAGCAAGCCTCCGCCCTAAGTGATGAAAACAACTAAATCACGAAAAGCTATCACCCCCCCCCCGTCCAAGAAAAGGACCAGCTAGCGTGGCAGAGACCGGAAAATGCAAAAGGCTTAAGTCCTTTGACTCAGAGGTTCAAATCCTCTCCCTAGCTCTAAACCTCTCCATGAACAACTACCCCCTCCTAATTAACCTCATCATAACCTTATCCTACGCTCTCCCAATTCTAATTGCAGTAGCCTTCCTAACATTAGTAGAACGCAAAATCCTAAGCTACATGCAAAGCCGAAAAGGCCCAAATATCGTCGGCCCCTACGGACTTCTACAACCCCTGGCAGATGGTATCAAACTATTTATTAAAGAACCCATCCGACCATCAACATCTTCTCCAATTCTATTTATCACAACACCCATAATGGCCCTTCTCCTAGCCATCTCAATCTGAATGCCACTCCCCCTACCATTCTCCTTAGCCGACCTAAACCTAGGAGTACTATTCCTACTAGCCATATCAAGCCTAGCAGTTTACTCCATCCTATGATCAGGATGAGCCTCAAATTCAAAATATGCCCTAATCGGAGCACTACGAGCAGTAGCCCAAACAATCTCCTATGAAGTAACCCTAGCAATCATCTTACTATCCATTATCCTCCTTAGTGGAAACTACACCCTAAGCACCCTAGCAACCACCCAAGAACCCCTCTACCTCATTTTCCCATGTTGACCCCTAGCCATAATATGATACGTATCTACACTAGCCGAAACAAACCGCGCCCCATTCGATCTGACAGAAGGAGAATCTGAACTAGTCTCCGGTTTTAATGTAGAATACGCGGCAGGCCCATTCGCCCTATTCTTCCTAGCTGAATACGCCAACATTATACTAATAAACGCACTAACTACCATCCTGTTCTTCAACCCAAGCTTCCTTAACCCACAACAAGAACTATTTCCAGTAATCCTAGCAACAAAAGTACTCCTTCTATCAGCAGGATTCCTATGAATCCGTGCCTCGTACCCACGATTCCGATACGACCAACTAATGCACCTATTATGAAAAAACTTCCTACCACTTACACTAGCCCTATGTCTATGACACATCAGCATACCAATTTGCTATGCGGGCCTACCCCCATACCTAAGACTACTGGAAATGTGCCTGAATGCTTAAGGGTCACTATGATAAAGTGAACATAGAGGTATACCAGCCCTCTCATTTCCTCACACTTAGAAAAGTAGGAATCGAACCTACACTAGAGAAATCAAAACCCTCCATACTTCCTTTATATTACTTTCTAGTAGGGTCAGCTAAACAAGCTATCGGGCCCATACCCCGAAAATGATGGTTCAACCCCTTCCCCTGCTAATGAACCCCCAAGCAAAACTAGTCTTCATTACCAGTCTCTTACTAGGCTCCACCATCACAATTTCAAGCAACCATTGAATTATAGCCTGAACCGGACTAGAAATTAACACACTTGCCATCCTACCACTAATCTCAAAATCCCACCACCCTCGAGCCATCGAAGCCGCTACCAAATACTTCCTCACCCAAGCAGCTGCCTCAGCCCTGGTGCTATTCTCCAGCATAATCAACGCATGACACACTGGACAATGAGACATTACCCAACTAACCCACCCAGTATCCTGCTTAATCCTAACCTCCGCAATTGCAATAAAACTAGGCCTAGTACCCTTCCACTTCTGATTTCCAGAGGTACTGCAAGGATCCCCTCTCACCACAGGACTCATCCTATCCACAGCCATAAAACTCCCACCCTTAACACTGCTCTTTATAACCTCACCCTCCCTAAACCCCACCCTTCTGGTTACCCTGGCCATCCTCTCAGCAGCCCTAGGAGGATGAATGGGACTAAACCAAACACAAACCCGAAAAATCCTAGCCTTCTCATCCATCTCTCATCTAGGATGAATAGCCATTATCATTACATACAATCCCAAACTCACCCTACTAAACTTCTATTTATATGCGCTAATAACTGCAACCGTATTCATAACCCTAAACTCAATAAAAGTCCTAAAATTATCAACCCTAATAACCGCATGAACAAAAGCCCCATCACTAAGCGCAATCCTACTACTAGCCCTATTATCCCTTGCAGGACTACCCCCCATAACAGGATTCCTACCAAAATGACTAATTATTCAGGAACTAACCAAACAAGACATAGCCCCAACAGCCACAATCATCTCCCTGCTGTCACTACTAGGATTATTCTTCTATCTACGACTTGCATACTGCGCTACCATCACACTCCCCCCACACACCACCAACCACATGAAACAATGACACACTAACAAACCAACAAACCCCCTGATCGCCATCTTGGCCTCACTATCTATCACCCTTCTCCCAATCGCCCCAATAATTCTCACCATCATCTAAGAAACTTAGGATCACTTAAACCGAAGGCCTTCAAAGCCTTAAACAAGAGTTAAACCCTCTTAGTTTCTGCTAAAGTCCGCAGGACATTATCCTGCATCTCCCAAACGCAACTCGGACACTTTAATTAAGCTAGGACCTTACCCACCACTAGGCAGATGGGCTTCGATCCCATAACATTATAGTTAACAGCTATATGCCCAAACCAACAGGCTTCTGCCTACAGGCCCCGGCGCATTATTAATGCACATCAATGAGCTTGCAACTCACTATGAACTTCACTACAGAGCCGATAAGAAGAGGAATCAAACCTCTGTAAAAAGGACTACAGCCTAACGCTTATACACTCAGCCATCTTACCTGTGACATTCATTAACCGATGATTATTCTCAACCAACCACAAAGATATCGGAACCCTATACCTAATCTTCGGCGCCTGAGCCGGAATAGTAGGTACCGCCCTAAGCCTTCTCATTCGAGCAGAACTAGGCCAACCCGGAGCCTTACTAGGAGACGACCAAGTTTACAACGTTGTCGTCACAGCCCATGCTTTCGTAATAATTTTCTTCATAGTTATACCCATTATAATCGGAGGGTTCGGAAACTGACTAGTCCCCTTAATAATCGGAGCCCCAGATATAGCATTCCCACGAATAAATAACATAAGCTTCTGACTACTTCCCCCCTCATTCCTTCTACTACTAGCATCCTCAACGGTAGAAGCAGGAGTCGGAACAGGCTGAACAGTGTACCCACCACTAGCCGGAAACCTAGCCCACGCCGGAGCCTCAGTAGACCTAGCCATCTTCTCACTGCACTTGGCAGGTATCTCCTCTATCCTAGGGGCAATCAACTTCATCACAACAGCAATCAACATAAAACCACCCGCCCTATCACAATACCAAACCCCCCTATTCGTATGGTCCGTCTTAATTACCGCAGTCCTACTCCTCCTATCTCTCCCCGTTCTCGCTGCAGGAATCACAATACTTCTCACAGACCGCAACCTAAACACAACATTCTTCGACCCCGCAGGAGGAGGAGACCCAGTACTATACCAACACCTCTTCTGATTCTTTGGTCACCCAGAAGTCTACATCCTAATCCTACCAGGATTCGGCATCATCTCCCACGTCGTAACCTACTACGCAGGCAAAAAAGAACCATTCGGATACATAGGAATAGTATGAGCCATACTATCAATTGGATTCCTAGGATTCATCGTCTGAGCCCACCACATATTCACAGTAGGAATGGACGTAGACACTCGAGCATACTTCACATCTGCAACTATAATCATCGCCATCCCAACCGGTATCAAAGTATTTAGCTGACTAGCAACGCTCCACGGAGGAACAATCAAATGAGACCCACCAATACTATGAGCTCTAGGATTTATCTTCCTATTTACCATTGGAGGCCTAACCGGAATCGTCCTAGCAAACTCCTCACTAGACATCGCCCTACACGACACCTACTACGTAGTAGCCCACTTCCACTATGTCCTATCAATAGGAGCAGTATTTGCCATCCTAGCAGGATTCACTCACTGATTCCCCCTGTTCACAGGATATACACTCCACTCAACGTGGGCCAAAGTACATTTCGGAGTAATATTCGTAGGGGTAAACCTAACCTTCTTCCCCCAACACTTCCTAGGCCTAGCTGGCATGCCACGACGATACTCAGACTACCCAGACGCCTACACAATATGAAATACCATCTCATCAGTAGGCTCACTCATCTCCCTAACAGCTGTAATCATACTAGTATTTATCATCTGAGAAGCCTTCGCATCCAAACGTAAAGTGCTACAACCAGAACTAACAAGCACCAACATTGAATGAATCTACGGATGCCCACCACCATTCCATACATTCGAAGAACCAGCCTTCGTCCAAGTCCAAGAAAGGAAGGAATCGAACCCCCATATGTTGGTTTCAAGCCAACCGCATAAACCATTTATGCTTCTTTCTCATAAAGAGATACTAGTAAAACAATTACATAGTCTTGTCAAGACTAAATTACAGGTGAAACCCCAGTGTATCTCCACATCCAACCATGGCAAACCACTCACAACTTAACTTCCAAGATGCCTCATCCCCTATCATAGAAGAACTCATAGGATTTCACGACCACGCACTAATAGTCGCCCTAGCAATTTGCAGTCTAGTCTTATACTTATTAACCCTCATACTTACAGAAAAACTAACCTCCAACACAGTCAACGCTCAAGCAATCGAACTCGTCTGAACAATCCTTCCAGCCATAGTCCTAATCATACTAGCCCTACCATCCCTACGAATCCTCTACATAATAGACGAAATCAACGAACCAGATCTAACCCTAAAAGCCATCGGCCACCAATGATATTGATCCTACGAATACACCGACTTCAAAGACCTAACATTCGACTCCTACATAATTCCAACAACAGACCTACCCCTAGGCCACTTCCGCCTACTGGAAGTCGACCATCGAGTCGTAATCCCCACAAGCTCCACCGTCCGAGTGATCGTTACCGCTGACGACGTACTCCACTCATGAGCCGTACCAAGCCTAGGCGTAAAAACCGACGCAATCCCGGGACGCCTAAACCAAACCTCCCTATTCGCATCCCGACCAGGGGTATTCTACGGACAATGCTCAGAAATCTGCGGAGCCAACCACAGTTTCATACCAATCGTAGTAGAGTCCACCCCACTCGCCAACTTCGAGAACTGATTATCCTCAATCCCATCCTAAACACCCCCGACCATTAAGAAGCTATGAACCAGCGTTAGCCTTTTAAGCTAAAGAAAGAGGGCTACATCCCTCCTTAATGATATGCCTCAACTAAACCCAAACCCCTGACTTTTTATCATGATCATTTCATGACTAACCTTCTCCATAATCATCCAGCCCAAAGTCCTAACATTCGTATCAACTAACCCCCCATCCAGCAAACCCCATACTACACCAAGTACCACTCCCTGAACCTGACCATGAACCTAAGCTTCTTCGACCAATTCTCCAGCCCATCCCTCCTAGGAATTCCACTAATCCTCATCTCAATAACATTTCCGGCCCTACTCCTGCCCTCCATAGACAACCGATGAATTACCAACCGACTCTCAACCCTCCAACTATGATTCATCAACCTAATTACAAAACAACTAATAACCCCACTAAACAAAAAAGGGCATAAATGAGCCCTGATCCTGACATCCCTAATGATCTTCCTTCTCCTCATTAACCTGCTCGGACTGCTACCCTACACATTCACCCCAACCACACAACTATCAATAAACCTCGCATTAGCCTTCCCCCTATGACTTGCTACACTCCTTACAGGATTACGAAACCAACCTTCTGCTTCACTAGGACACCTATTACCAGAAGGAACCCCAACACCACTAATCCCAGCCCTCATCCTAATTGAAACAACAAGCCTACTAATTCGACCACTAGCCCTAGGGGTACGACTAACAGCAAACCTGACAGCAGGACACTTACTAATTCAACTCATCTCAACAGCCACGATAACCCTGGCTACAACAATACCAGCAGTCTCCCTACTAACCCTGCTGGTACTATTCCTACTAACAATCCTAGAAGTAGCAGTAGCAATAATCCAAGCTTACGTCTTTGTACTTCTACTAAGCCTCTACCTTCAAGAAAACATTTAAACCCAATGGCCCACCAAGCACATTCCTACCACATAGTTGACCCCAGCCCATGACCTATCATAGGAGCAGCCGCCGCTCTACTAACCACTTCAGGACTAACAATATGATTCCATTACAACTCACCCCAGCTCCTAATCATAGGCCTACTCTCCACCATACTAGTTATATTCCAATGATGACGAGACATCGTACGAGAAAGCACATTCCAAGGCCATCACACCCCCACCGTCCAAAAAGGCCTACGATATGGAATAGCCCTCTTCATTACATCAGAAGCCTTCTTCTTCCTAGGGTTCTTCTGAGCCTTCTTCCACTCAAGCTTAGCCCCCACCCCAGAACTAGGAGGACAATGACCGCCCGTAGGAATCAAACCATTAAACCCCATAGACGTACCACTCCTAAACACCGCTATCCTCCTAGCCTCAGGGGTTACCGTAACATGAGCCCATCACAGCATCACAGAGGCCAATCGAAAACAAGCAATCCACGCCCTAACCTTAACAGTACTTTTAGGATTCTACTTCACCGCCCTCCAAGCCATAGAATACTACGAAGCCCCCTTCTCCATCGCTGACGGAGTCTACGGCTCAACCTTCTTTGTAGCTACCGGATTCCACGGCCTTCACGTAATCATCGGATCCACATTCCTCCTCGTATGCCTAGCACGCCTAATCAAATACCACTTCACACCAAACCACCACTTCGGCTTCGAAGCAGCAGCATGATACTGACACTTCGTAGACGTCGTTTGATTATTCCTATACATCTCTATCTACTGATGAGGATCTTACTCTTCTAGTATATTAATTACAATCGACTTCCAATCCTTAAAATCTGGTTTAAATCCAGAGAAGAGTAATAAACATAATCATATTCATATTCACCCTATCCGCAGCCCTAAGCATTATCCTGACCACCCTAAACTTCTGACTAGCTCAAATCAACCCAGACTCAGAGAAACTATCTCCATACGAATGTGGATTCGACCCCCTAGGATCTGCCCGACTACCATTCTCAATTCGCTTCTTCCTAGTAGCCATCCTATTCCTACTATTCGACCTAGAAATCGCCCTACTACTGCCCCTACCATGAGCAACCCAACTTCAATCTCCCACCACCACTCTAATATGAGCATCCACACTAATCCTCCTACTAACACTAGGACTAGTATACGAATGAACCCAAGGAGGACTAGAATGAGCAGAATAACAGAAAGTTAGTCTAATCAAGACAGTTGATTTCGGCTCAACAGATTATAGCTCAAACCTATAACTTTCTTCATGTCCTACCTCCACCTAAGTTTCTACTCAGCCTTCACCTTAAGTAGCCTAGGCATAGCCTTCCACCGCACCCACCTAATCTCCGCCCTCCTATGTCTAGAATGCATAATACTGTCCATGTACATAGCCCTAGCCATATGACCAATCCAAATGCAATCAACATCCTCCACCCTCCTTCCAATCCTTATACTAACATTCTCCGCCTGTGAAGCAGGCACAGGACTGGCCCTACTAGTAGCCTCCACCCGAACCCACGGCTCCGACCACCTACACAACTTCAACCTACTACAATGCTAAAAATCATCATCCCAACTACAATACTACTCCCCCTAACACTCCTATCCTCCTCTAAACACTTATGAACTAATATCACCCTACACGGCTTCCTAATCGCCAGCATTAGCCTCCAATGACTAACCCCCACATATTACCCAAACAAAGGCCTAACCCCCTGAACCTCTATTGACCAAATCTCCTCCCCACTACTAGTTCTATCGTGCTGACTACTACCACTCATGTTCATGGCAAGCCAAAACCACCTGGAACAAGAGCCTACCATTCGCAAACGAATCTTCGCCTCAACAATCATCCTAGCTCAAACATCAATCCTACTAGCCTTCTCAGCCTCAGAACTAATACTATTCTACATTGCATTTGAAGCAACCCTAATCCCCACCCTAATCCTCATTACACGATGAGGCAGCCAACCAGAACGCCTAAATGCCGGCATCTACCTCCTATTCTATACCCTTGCCAGCTCACTCCCCCTACTAATTGCAATCCTTCACCTACAAAACCAAATCGGTACACTATACCTCCCAATACTCAAACTTTCACACCCCACACTGAACAACTCATGATCAGGTCTAATCGCAAGCCTAGCTCTCCTACTGGCCTTCATAGTAAAAGCCCCCCTATACGGCCTACACCTCTGACTACCAAAAGCCCACGTAGAAGCCCCAATCGCCGGATCCATATTACTAGCCGCCCTACTACTAAAACTAGGAGGATACGGTATTATACGAATCACCATCCTAGTGAACCCCCCATCAAACAACCTACATTACCCCTTCATCACCCTAGCATTATGAGGAGCACTAATAACCAGCGCCATCTGCTTACGACAAATCGACCTAAAATCACTCATCGCCTACTCATCAGTAAGCCACATAGGACTTGTCGTAGCCGCAACAATAATCCAAACCCAATGAGCATTCTCAGGGGCAATAATCCTAATAATCTCACATGGACTAACCTCCTCAATACTATTCTGCCTAGCCAACACCAACTATGAACGAACCCATAGCCGAATTCTACTACTCACACGCGGACTACAACCCCTACTACCCCTCATAGCCACCTGATGACTTCTAGCCAACCTAACCAACATAGCTCTGCCTCCAACAACAAACCTAATAGCAGAACTAACCATTGTAGTCGCACTCTTCAACTGATCCTCCCTCACAATCATCCTCACAGGAGCCGCAATCCTACTCACCGCCTCATATACCCTCTACATACTCATAATAACCCAACGAGGAACACTCCCATCTCACATCACATCCATTCAAAACTCCTCTACACGAGAACACCTACTCATAGCCCTACACATAATCCCCATGATACTACTCATTCTAAAACCCGAACTCATCTCCGGAGTACCCATATGCAAGTATAGTTTCAACCAAAACGTTAGACTGTGACTCTAAAAACAGAAGTTAGACCCTTCTTACCTGCCGAGGGGAGGTTAAACCAACAAGAACTGCTAACTCTCGTATCTGAGTATAAAACCTCAGTCCCCTTACTCTCAAAGGATAGAAGTAATCCAATGGTCTTAGGAACCATCCACCTTGGTGCAAATCCAAGTGAGAGTAATGGACCTACCACTAGTCCTGAACACACTAATACTCCTAACCCTCGCCACCCTATCCACTCCCATCATCTTCCCCATACTATCAGACAACCTCAAAAACTCCCCCACCACTATCACAAATACAGTCAAAACGTCCTTCCTAATCAGCTTAATCCCAATAACAATCTTCATCCACTCAGGAACAGAAAGTCTAGTCTCTCTATGAGAATGAAAATACATTATAAACTTCAAAATCCCTATTAGTATAAAAATAGACTTCTATTCCCTTACCTTCTTCCCAATCGCCCTATTCGTATCATGATCCATCCTACAATTCGCAACATGATACATAGCCTCAGACCCATACATCACAAAATTCTTCACCTACCTCCTACTCTTCCTAATCGCAATACTCATCCTAATTATCGCCAACAACCTATTCGTCCTATTCATCGGGTGAGAAGGAGTCGGAATCATGTCCTTCCTACTAATCAGCTGATGACATGGCCGAGCAGAAGCCAATACCGCCGCCCTCCAAGCCGTGCTCTACAACCGAGTAGGAGACATCGGACTTATCTTATGCATAGCATGACTAGCCTCAACCATAAACACCTGAGAAATCCAACAACTACCCTCTCCATCACAAACCCCTACCCTCCCCCTACTAGGACTAATCCTAGCCGCAACAGGTAAATCAGCCCAATTTGGCCTTCACCCGTGACTGCCAGCAGCCATAGAAGGACCCACCCCAGTATCCGCCCTACTACACTCCAGCACAATAGTAGTCGCCGGAATCTTCTTACTAATCCGAACCCACCCTCTATTCAACCATAACCAAACTGCTTTAACACTATGCCTATGTCTTGGAGCCCTATCAACCATGTTCGCAGCCACATGTGCCCTCACCCAGAATGACATTAAAAAAATCATCGCTTTCTCAACTTCAAGTCAACTAGGCCTAATAATAGTCACCATCGGACTAAACCTACCCGAACTAGCCTTCCTTCACATCTCAACCCACGCCTTCTTCAAAGCAATACTATTCCTATGCTCCGGCTCCATTATCCACAGCCTAAACGGCGAGCAAGATATCCGAAAAATAGGAGGCTTACAAAAAATACTCCCCACAACCACCTCCTGCCTAACCATCGGCAACCTCGCCCTAATAGGAACACCATTCCTAGCAGGATTTTATTCAAAAGACCAGATCATCGAGAGCTTAAGCACATCCTACCTAAACACTTGAGCCCTAGTACTCACCCTACTAGCAACATCCTTTACTGCAGTATACACAATCCGCATAACCGTACTAGTACAGACAGGCTTCGTTCGAATCACTCCCCTCGCCCCAATCAATGAAAACAACCCCGCAGTAACTTCCCCCCTAACCCGACTAGCCCTAGGAAGTATCACAGCAGGATTCCTCATCACCTCATTCATCACCCCCGCAAAAACCCCACCCATAACAATACCACTGTCCATCAAAATCACAGCCCTAATGGTCACAGCCCTAGGAATTGCCCTGGCCCTAGAAATCTCAAAAATAACTCAAACCCTAATCCTAACAAAACAAACTACCTTCTCAAACTTCTCCACATCCCTAGGATTTTTCAACCCCCTAATCCACCGCTTCAGCATAACAAACTCCCTAAAAGGGGGCCAAAACATCGCCTCACACCTAATCGACCTATCCTGATTTAAAATGTTCGGCCCAGAAGGACTGGCCAACCTACAAGTCATAGCAGCCAAAACCGCTACCACCCTACACTCAGGACAAATAAAAGCCTACCTAGGGACATTCGCCCTATCCATCCTAATCACCCTCACATCCATACACAGAACCAACTAATGGCCCCAAACCTACGAAAAAACCACGAGCTACTAAAAATCATCAATGACGCCCTAATTGACCTCCCCACACCATCAAACATCTCAACATGATGAAACTTTGGGTCACTCCTGGGCATTTGCCTAATTACCCAAATTGTAACAGGCCTGCTACTAGCAATACACTACACAGCAGACACCTCCCTAGCCTTCGCCTCAGTAGCCCACATATGCCGGGACGTACAATTTGGCTGACTAATCCGCAACCTCCACGCAAACGGCGCTTCCTTCTTCTTTATCTGCATCTACCTTCACATTGGCCGAGGAATTTATTACGGCTCATACCTGAACAAAGAAACCTGAAACATTGGAGTCATTCTCCTCCTAACCCTCATAGCAACCGCCTTCGTAGGATATGTACTACCCTGAGGACAAATATCCTTCTGAGGAGCCACAGTAATCACAAATCTACTCTCAGCCATCCCCTACATCGGCCAAACATTAGTAGAATGAGCCTGAGGAGGATTCTCAGTAGACAACCCCACACTAACCCGATTCTTCGCCCTTCACTTCCTACTCCCATTCGTCATCGCAGGACTCACACTAGTTCACCTCACCTTTCTACACGAAACAGGCTCAAACAACCCACTAGGAATTCCATCAGACTGCGACAAAATCCCCTTCCACCCATACTATACCACAAAAGACATCCTAGGCTTCGCACTAATGTTCTTCCTACTAGCCTCACTAGCCCTATTCTCCCCCAACCTACTAGGAGACCCAGAAAACTTCACACCCGCCAACCCCCTAGTAACACCCCCCCACATCAAACCTGAATGATACTTCCTATTCGCCTACGCCATTCTACGATCCATCCCCAACAAACTAGGAGGAGTCCTAGCCCTACTCGCTTCAATCCTAGTACTATTCCTCCTTCCTCTACTCCACACGTCCAAACTACGATCAATAACCTTCCGACCGCTCTCCCAAATTCTATTCTGAACCCTAGTCGCCAACGTCCTAATTCTCACATGAGTAGGCAGCCAACCAGTAGAACACCCATTTATCATCATCGGCCAACTTGCCTCACTCTCATACTTCACAATCATCCTAATTTTATTCCCCCTCACAGCCATCTTAGAGAATAAAATACTGAAACTATAACATACTCTAATAGTTTATGAAAACATTGGTCTTGTAAACCAAAGATTGAAGACTACACCCCTTCTTAGAGTTCATTTATTTCAGAAAGAAAGGACTTAAACCCTCATCACCAACTCCCAAAGCTGGCATTCTTAAATTAAACTACTTTCTGACAACCCTAAACAGCCCGAATAGCCCCCCGAGACAACCCCCGCACAAGCTCCAACACCACAAACAAAGTCAACAACAGCCCTCACCCCCCAATTAAAAGTAACCCAACCCCATGCGAGTAAAAAACAGCCACCCCACTAAAATCCAATCGAACCGACAACAACTCCCCATTACCTACCACCCCCTCACCCATCACCCCCAACACACCCCCAACAACAAGCCCAACCATAACAACCAGACCCATCCCAAGACCGTACCCAACAACCCCCCAATCCACTCACGACTCAGGATAAGGATCCGCCGCCAATGAGACTGAATAAACAAACACCACCAACATTCCTCCCAAATAAACCATCACCAGCACCAAGGACATAAACGAAACCCCTAAACTTACCAACCAACCACATCCAGCAACAGCCGCCACAACTAACCCCATCACCCCATAATAAGGAGACGGATTAGACGCTACCCCCAACCCCCCTAAAACAAAACACAGCCCTAAAAATAAAACGAATTCTATCATATATTCCTACTCAGCCTTTCTCTAAGATCTGCGGCCTGAAAAGCCGCCGTTATAAGTATTTAACTACAGGAACCCCTCGTTATAAAAAGGACCCCCCCCTTCCCCCCCCACATTTTCCTTCTGACTTTTAGGGTATGTACAAAATGCATCGCATTCTTTGCCCCATCAGACAGTCACTGAAATGTAGGACAGCCAACGTCATACGCTATGGCACTCCACCAAAAGCCCAAACATTATCTCCAAATAGATGATGTTCCAACATTTACCCTCCTAGGCACATTCTTGCTTCAGGTACCATATAGCCCAAGTGATCCTACCCAAGGCCACAGGCCGCAGGCGTCGCCCAAAAACTAGGGACCTATCTAATGCGCTTAACTCCAACCAAGGAAACGCCTAATGTCACAGTACTCCTTTGCATTCCCAAAGTCTACTGAATTCGCCCACCTCCTAGGGAAAATGCTCGTCCAACAGCTTTCAAGTACTCCCAAGCCAGAGAACCTGGTTATCTATTAATCGTGTTTCTCACGAGAACCGAGCTACTCAACGTCGTCCGTGTTATAGGTTATTGTTTTCAGGCGCATACTTTCCCCCTAACCGCCGAGCTTTACTCGCTCTTTCGGGCCACTGGTTGTAATTTCAGGGCCATAACTTGCTTAAAGCCTTCTCCCTTGCTCTTCACAGATACAAGTGGTCGGTTGGATCCCTCCTCCCTGATTTCATTATGTCGGCATACCGACCTTCTACACTTTTTTTCTTTTTTAGCGTATCTTCATTAAGCCCTTCAAGTGCGTAGCAGGTGATATCTTCCTCTTGACATGTCCATCACATGACCGCCGAACATATGAATCCCCTAACACCCAGAATGTCATGGTTTGACGGATAACCTGTCGCAAATTGACACTGATGCACTTTGACCCCATTCATGGAGGGCGCGCTATTTACCTCTCAAGTAGCAAATAAGTTAATGCTCTCCGGACATGCTTATTATTTTACCCCTTTCTAGGAACTTGTATTTAAACCCCTATTTTACGCATCCATTTCTTTTTATATTGACATTTTCAATCACTTTCATTAAACAATTAATCACATTATTCCTACATTGTCCAAATCACTTAACATACATCAATATTCAATTAACATTCCTCTATATTTCCATTATAACACAAACCACACAAACCATCATCATCGCTTCACCATCAACCAACGGACGACAATAAAACCTCACCCCCATCGCCCCTACAACACTCCACCTTGCCTCCACAAAAATCAAACAAAAACAAACATCACAACCACAATCGATCAATGCATCACACAAACCTCAC